CCTTTCTTTTCTTTCAGCTCGGGAGAAATACGATCGGACGGCGCTAATCCAAACCCCTCCGGTAAAATAAGAACAGCACCCACATTCAAACCCCCCTTCTTACCATTAGCAAGAATTTCACTTGCTTATCATAAGGAATTCGAACAACTGCTTCAAATACAGTATCAGGGAGTACTGCTTGTGGAACCTCAATATCCACTGGCTTACTAGCTAAATGGCAATTGGCACATACAATACGCCCGGCCGCTTCTCGTGGATTTTCATAACCCTGCTGCGCAAAAATGGGATATGCACCTGAAACGGATGACTGAGTTATGATATATACCATGAACGATACGGAAATCGACCAAGTAATCTGCTCCTTTATAAAAAAAAGTCTTTCTAGTTTGCATGGTCTAATCATTGATCCAAAAATTTCTACAATAAATTGGGGTAGGTCACTAGTATAGTTCCCTATCCACGATTCTGCTATTTACTGGAATCATTTGACTGGAATACGATAGGATGAAAACGAGGAAAATTATCCGGATAGGAAGTTTTTAATGTTTATGTAAAACTACAAAGTAAGAAACATTCTAATTGGATTAGATTAATAATGAATATCGGTAGATCATTTATCAATCATTCATTGAATGATAAATAACTACAAGTGACGGAGATACGCGATTTAAATATTAAATAACGGAAAACCTAATATTTTAAAATAGTATCGAGAATAACTGGAAAAGTGGAAACAAGGCCAGCTATAATTTGATCATTATGAACAAACCCAAAATCTTTGTAGACAGAACCAATCATTAGTTCCCACCCGTGGGGTGAATGAAATCCGATACATAAATCGGTTAATAAAAGAATCAAAAAAGCTTTGACTGTATCACTTAAATTAGATAGGAATTCCTGAGCCCAAGAGTTAAGAATAATAAGTTCTTCATTCCCTAAAATAGAATAAGAGCTTAGAATAATAAAACATATTTTATTTGTTGAGAAGTGAAAAATCATATGGATACGATCCTCATTATGTATCTTGATTAATTGGATCGTTTCTTTGTGGATTCCTATAGGAATTTGTAGATGTGTCTCCGAATATTCTTTAATCATTTCGTCCAAAAAGTGGATTTCCTCTAATTCCATGAACTTTTCTAAAATACTTTGTTCTTGAATACCATTCACAAAAATTTAGGATTGAGCCGCATTCGACGAGTTAGTAACCGAAGATTCGATACTTTTAGTAAATAAGAGAGAAATCCACCGGGGCAAAAATACTATGAGATGCAAGATACAAAAGAGGAGTGAAGGCTTTATTTTTTGCCATATATCACCTGTGAATTTTAAATTAACCCACTTCATTTGTCGACTCTATGTGATCGAATATTTCTTTCAAACCTGAGTTCTAGACACGGTATCAAATCTATGAATCTATTTGATTTGTGATTTTGTTTGAATTTCGAAAGAATACAGAAATAGACTAAGACTCGACTTCGGATTAAAATAAAGAAACAATCCAAAAATTTGTTTCCGGATATCTCAATTGATCAAATTCCAAACAAGTGTTTCCTTTTGATGCAGGACCGAAAGAAGTACTTTACTTTATTTAACTTTAAGTCTTTAAGTAATGAGTATGAATATTATTGAGATTGTGAGACGAACGAACTCCCTTTCGATCAAAATATCCACTATAAAAAAAAATTCGAATCATTCGATTCCTCATATCCAAGAATAGAATAATCGAGAGAAAGATATTGTAATGATCACAAAAATGAGCGGAAAAACAAGACAAGGGTGGGCCAGGTATCTTTTTATTTTTTAGTAAAGAACACAAACGAAAGGAAAAAATATAAAATATAAAGGGTCGATTCACAAAAAGGAAATAATTAATATGATTTATCTACATCTTAAAGTATCACTTCCAACAAATATTGAACTTTTAAAAAAGAGAATTCTTGCATTGTTACCTCCTGCTGCTGAGAAAGCATTCGCAGTTCCTTTTCTCAAAGGACTTCAATTGGTACGCGCAAGAAATAGGCCAATTCCGCGGCTTTTTGTTCAATTTCTCGTGGAGTCAAATTCTCATCAGTACGAATAGCCCCGCGGCCTCTGATGTCCATATAAAGGACACGACGAGCATAAATACCCTCCTTAACTTCTACTCGAACGGATTGAATATCTTTTATAAGTTATAAGGAATCGGAGGAATATACGCCGATTTTTTCCAGGAAATCCCCAACGAAAAATACACACTTTCCTTCCCTTCTATCGAATCTATCATAACCACTACCTACATTCCAGGAAATTGTGCACCACAAATAGGAACTAATAAAGAGACCCACGATCCCGTAGAAAGACATGACGATCCCTTGCGGAAAAAAATGATTTGCTGAGACGGAACAAAAGATATCAAATTTCTACCAAGATAACTAGAAGTTCCAACGAATAAGAATACTAATGAACCTAAAAAAACGATAAGGGCCCAGCAAAAATTACTTAAGTTTTCGAGACCCCGTTATAAGTTCTATCCATATATGTTTTGATCGCCAACTCATACTTGATTCGATTGCATTTTATTGGAATTAAGATAATACCCCAAATTATTTTGACTTTACTTTCATTTTGTTTCCGAAGGAACTTTCATCAACTAGCACTAGTTTGATGGGAACCTTTAGGAGTAATTCATCAAATTGGTTAGATCTAAAATAATAACATACTCGTCTATAGGAGCCCAATATACATTATTGATATACATATATATGCACCAACTTTACATTTTAGGCATCCGATGATCCTTGAAACTAGCTATAATTCATTTACTCATATATAATTTTCGATAATTTTCTGTAGGCATAAGAGCTTTTTCCTTATATGTTCGGTGGAAATTACATGTTATACCACATTTCCCGAAATAAATATTAAATATCTGTGTTATGCTACAACACATCTAAGTTTCAAAAAAAACGGATGAGGTTGGTCGCCTCAGATTTAAACAATCTTGTTTTTTTGAACATGAAGAAATAAAGAAGCCATTGCAATTGCCGGAAATACTAGACCTACTAAAGGCACAAAAATATAGGGAAAATTGAAAATTGTCATAAAGTGGGGGTACCTCGATTTACTATTTGCACCTGTTTTTTTATTAAATCTCATATTTTATATTTAGATTGATTAGAATTAATAATTATAATAAAGTGGTAGTTATTATTAACTAATTAATTCAATTTGCAAATTCTTATTCGATAGAATATATAAAATAAATAAATATCTACATATCTAAGTGATAAAATAAATAAGGCCAAGGAATGTAGAATTAGATGAATGGACTTAGTCATCTATCTACAAGAAAGGTATGTACGATAATAAACTTTTTTATTTTTATGCATTTCTTTGTGTTTTGTTCTTGTCTTCTAATTTCTTAATATGAAATTAATAAAGAAAGAGTTTCTTACCAATTATCCAAAGATTTGTTAGAATGCGACACAACCGGGATTTTTAGTAAAATGGGATTTTCGGGAGATGGAGAAAGATATAAAACTGTATATCTATTTTTGCTTATATTTGAATTGGATTATATACGTAAGACGGAATTCGTTTTATTTGCCTAAATTCACAAAAAATAAGAACTCGCGCTTTTATTTTGTTGATGATGATAGAGACTTAATTAGTAATCGGGAATCTGGGTAAAAAAAAAAAGAGTTATCCACGTGTTTGCTACAAATAAAATAATTGAACTTAGTGCACTCTACTCGAGTGAATTGGAATTCAAAGGAAAGAAGGCGTGGAACTTAAATAACTCACTCAGAACGCTTTTTAAAAGATTGCGCGGTACGATTAGGTCGAATAAGCCCTTCTGGAATAAATATTCAGCCGCTTGTGAACCCTCGGGTACTGTTTTATTCAGTGTTTGTTCAATTACTCTTTTACCCGCAAATGCAATGTAGGAATTTGGTTCGGCAATAATGATATCTCCCAACATACCAAAACTAGCTGTTACCCCACCAGTAGTAGGGGATGTAAGGATTGAGACATACAATAACTTTTTATTTGATTGATAATCATATAAGGCCGACGATATTTTAGCCATTTGCATCAAGCTCAAACTTCCTTCTTGCATGCGGGCCCCCCCCGAAGCGCACACTACAATAAGAGGTAGAAATTTATTGGTAGCGTACTCAATCAAACGAGTGATTTTCTCGCCCACTACGGATCCCATACTACCCCCCATAAACTGAAAATCCATAACTCCAATTGCTATTGGAAGACCATTAAGTTGCCCTATGCCTGTTTGAACAGCCTCAGTTAATCCTGTCTTTCTTTGATAAGACTCAATACGATCTTGATAAGGCTCCTCCTCCGAATGAAATCCAATGGGATCCAGAGAGACCATGTCTTCATCCATAGGATCCCAAGTACCGGGGTCGATCAAAACTTCAATTCTTTCTGAACTACTTATTTTCAAATGATATGCACATTGTTCACAAATATTCATTTGTGATTTCATATATTTCTTATAATTTAATCCATAACAATTTTCGCATTGAACCCACAAATTTTTGTATTTTTGAGTTGCATCGAGATCATTAGAGCTTTTTAGAGTTAAATATCTCTTTTTCGCGCGGGTTTGTATACTGGACCCCTCGCTTTCACTACTAGCTCTACGTTTATCAAAAACGAACCCTGAAATGTAATTGTCACTACTATCAATTACAATGGACGTATCAATGCAGATTTGAGACTGAAGATAACTGTCAATGCAACTAGTAATGTGATTATTCCAACTAGATTGAGTATCATACACGTAATGATTGTATAAGGAATATTCACTAGTGGATCCATTATTCATATAACTAAAATTTCGATAAGAACTTTCCAGTTCACTCAGAAAAGAATGGTCGTTCTCAATCTCAAAAATCCAATTTTCGATATCAAAATAGATATAAAAACTGTCTCCACTACTCTCCCTAACTAAAAAAGTATCGTCGGAGATGAAATTCCGAATGTCTTTGACGCCA